GTTAATGTAGCTTATATAAAGCAAAGCACTGAAAATGCTTAGATGGATGCAGAAATCCCATAAACACAAAGGTTTGGTCCTAGCCTTATAATTAGTTGGGGGCAGAATTACACATGCAAGTCTCCTCAAACCAGTGTCAAATCCCGCAGAGTTTGCTCCAACTCCAAGGAGAGGGCATCAAGTACATACTATAGCTAAAGACGCCTTGCCCAGCCACGCCCCCACGGGACCCAGCAGTGATAAAAATTAAGCAATGAACGAAAGTTTGACTAAGCCATGCCCCCCAAGGGTTGGTAAATCTCGTGCCAGCCACCGCGGTCATACGATTAACCCAAACTAATTATTCTCGGCGTAAAACGTGTTACTAGAAAATGCAAAATAGAATTAAAATCCGCCCAATACGTGAAAATTCATCGATGGACATAAAATCAATGACGAAAGTAATTCTAATATGCCTGATACACGATAGCTAAGATCCAAACTGGGATTAGATACCCCACTATGCTTAGCCCTAAACCTCAATAACTCTTCAAACAAAAATATTTGCCTGAGAACTACTGGCCACAGCTTAAAACTCAAAGGACTTGGCGGTACTTTATATCCATCTAGAGGAGCCTGTTCTGTAATCGATAAACCCCGTTATACCTCACCACCGCTTGCTAATACAGCCTATATACCGCCATCTTCAGCGAACCCTAAAAAGGAACATAAGTAAGCAAGAGAACCCCCATAAAAACGTTAGGTCAAGGTGTAGCCAATGCGATGGAAAGTAATGGGCTACATTTTCTTATAAAGAACATCACGCTACCCTTTATGAAACTAAAGGACAAAGGAGGATTTAGTAGTAAATTAAGAATAGAGAGCTTAATTGAATTGAGCAATGAAGTACGCACACACCGCCCGTCACCCTCCTCAAACTAAATAAAAGAAGCCTATACATAATTACATCAAACTTTTACTAGAGGAGACAAGTCGTAACAAGGTAAGCATACTGGAAAGTGTGCTTGGAACAACCATGACGTAGCTTAGCCCACACAAAGCATCTGGCCTACACCCAGAAGACTCCACACCAACGGACATCATGAACTAAAACTAGCCCTAGCACATACACAACCCAACTATAAACTACTCTACAACAAAACATTTGACAAAAGCAAGTATTGGTGATAGAAAACTACCCTAGGAGCTATAGAAGCAGTACCGTAAGGGAAAGATGAAAGAACAATTTAAAGTAAAAATAAGCAAAGATTAACCCTTGTACCTTTTGCATAATGAGTTAACTAGAAACCATCTGACTAAGAGACCTTAAGCCAGACACCCCGAAACCAAACGAGCTACCTATTGGGCAGTAAAAAGAACGAACCCGTCTATGTAGCAAAATAGTGGGACGACCCCTAGGTAGAGGTGAAAAGCCAACCGAGCTTGGTGATAGCTGGTTACCCAATAAAGAATTTTAGTTCAACTTTAAGATTACCCTAAGAAATAACAATCAAAATGTAATCTTAAAATTTAGCCTGAAGAGGGACAGCTCTTCAGGAATGGAAACAACCTTTCATAGTGAATAAATATATACTCTAGGACCACCGTTGGCTTAAAAGCAGCCACCAGTAAAGAAAGCGTTAAAGCTCAACGCCACACACAACCTTAATTCCACAAACCACAATGACTTCCTATAGTACTAATTGGGTTAATCTATAACCATATAGATGAGACACTGTTAACATGAGTAACAAGAACACTGTTCTCCAGGCACAAGCCTATAACAACCCGGATAACCATTGTTAGTTAACACCAGCAAGTGAAAATCCTATAAATAAAATTCACCTGCACTAAACTGTTAGTCCAACACAGGGGTGCCCTAAGGAAAGATTAAAAGAAGTAAAAGGAACTCGGCAAACAAGAATCCCGCCTGTTTACCAAAAACATCACCTCTAGCATAAAAAGTATTAGAGGCACCGCCTGCCCAGTGACAAACGTTTAACGGCCGCGGTATCCTGACCGTGCAAAGGTAGCATAATCACTTGTTCCTTAATTGGGGACTGGAATGAACGGCTTCACGAGGATTCAACTGTCTCTTACTTCCAATCAGTGAAATTGACCTTCCCGTGAAGAGGCGGGGATATCATAATAAGACGAGAAGACCCTATGGAGCTTTAATTTACTAGCTTAACTTTCCAACTAACCACCCTAATGGATTAACTAATAAGCCATAAGCTATAAATTTCGGTTGGGGCGACCTCGGAGAACAAAAAAACCTCCGAATGATCTTACCAAGACCTACAAGTCAAAGTTATCAAAATCTAATTGACCCAAATTCATTTGATCAACGGACCAAGTTACCCTAGGGATAACAGCGCAATCCTATTCAAGAGTCCATATCGACAATTAGGGTTTACGACCTCGATGTTGGATCAGGACATCCCAATGGTGTAGCAGCTATTAATGGTTCGTTTGTTCAACGATTAAAGTCCTACGTGATCTGAGTTCAGACCGGAGTAATCCAGGTCGGTTTCTATCTATTAACAATTTCTCCCAGTACGAAAGGACAAGAGAAATGGGGCCCCCTTAACCAAAGCGCCTCAAGACTAATATATGAAATCATCTCAATATAGTAAGTCTGTACCACAAGACCCTAGATAAGGGTACAATTAGGGTGGCAGAGCCAGGAAATTGCGTAAGACTTAAAACCTTGTCCCCAGAGGTTCAAATCCTCTCCCTAATAGTGTTTTTCATCAATGTCCTATCTCTCCTAGTACCCGTACTGATCGCCATAGCATTCCTTACCCTCATTGAACGAAAAATTCTAGGCTACATGCAACTACGAAAAGGTCCAAACATCGTAGGGCCCTACGGAATCCTTCAACCATTCGCAGACGCAATAAAATTATTTATCAAAGAACCCCTACGGCCCCTCACCACCTCCACAACTTTATTTATCATCGCCCCTACCCTATCACTCGCACTAGCCCTAAGCCTATGAATTCCCCTACCCATACCCCACCCCCTCATCAACCTAAATCTAGGAATCCTATTCATCCTAGCTACATCTAGCCTAGCAGTCTACTCAATCCTATGATCAGGATGAGCATCCAACTCTAAGTACTCCATATTTGGTGCCCTACGAGCAGTAGCACAAACAATCTCATATGAAGTAACAATAGCAATTATCCTCCTATCCGTCCTACTAATAAACGGATCCTTCTCAATCCAATCTCTCATTTACACCCAAGAACCTCTCTGACTTCTAATTCCAACCTGACCTATAGCCATAATATGATTTATCTCAACCCTAGCGGAGACTAACCGGGCACCCTTCGACCTAACAGAAGGAGAATCAGAACTAGTATCAGGCTTCAACGTTGAATATGCAGCTGGACCATTCGCACTATTCTTTATAGCCGAATACATAAATATTATCCTAATAAATGCTCTCTCAACAATCGTATTTATAGGCCCATTTCACGACCCTGATAGCCCGGAACTCTTCACCACAAATTTTATAATCAAAACCCTAATCCTAACTACCCTATTTCTATGGATCCGCGCCTCTTACCCACGATTCCGATATGACCAACTAATACACCTCCTATGAAAAAACTTTCTTCCCCTCACTCTAGCCCTCTGCATATGACATATCTCAATCCCAATATTCATAGCCAGCATCCCACCCTACACCTAGAAATATGTCTGACAAAAGAGTTACTTTGATAGAGTAAATTATAAAGGTTTAAACCCTTTTATTTCTAGAACAATAGGAATTGAACCTATACCTAAGAATCCAAAATTCTCCGTGCTACCACTTACACCCCATTCTAAAAGTAAGGTCAGCTAATAAAGCTATCGGGCCCATACCCCGAAAATGTTGGTTTAAATCCCTCCCGTACTAATTAACCCAATTACACTTACTATCTTCTACCTCACAATCTTAATAGGACCAATAATCACCATGATAAGCTCCAATTTATTCCTCATATGAGTCGGACTAGAAATTAACCTACTAGCCCTGGTCCCCCTAATAATTAACAACTCAAACCCTCGCTCTACAGAAGCGGCAACAAAATACTTTCTTACACAAGCAACCGCCTCAATAATTCTCCTACTCTCCATCATCATAAACTTTAAACAACTAGGACTATGGACATTTCAACCAGAAACCAACACCACTATCATAATAATAACCCTCATCTCTCTAGCCATTAAATTAGGTCTCGCCCCCTTCCACTCATGACTACCAGAAGTAACTCAGGGAATTAAGCTCAACGTAGGCCTAATCCTACTCACATGACAAAAAATCGCCCCACTATCCATCCTCATCCAATTTTATGAACTAATAGACCACAAACTAATTATCCTATCAGCTATTGCCTCAGTGCTAATTGGAGCCTGAAATGGTCTCAACCAAACACAAACACGAAAAATCATGGCCTACTCATCCATCGCCCACATAGGCTGAATACTAGCTATCTTACCATACAACCCCTCCCTCACAACACTTAACCTCCTAATGTATATTATCATAACAACCCCCCTATTTATAATCTTTCAAACCCACTCATTTACATCTATCTCCTCTATATCCCTCATATGAAACAAAATACCAATAGCCCTCCCAATAATTTCATTAATCCTACTATCAACAGGAGGTCTCCCACCACTTACAGGCTTTCTACCCAAATGAGCTATCATCACAGAGCTACTAAAAAACAACAACCCAATCTTAGCCACACTAATAGCAATAGCCGCCCTAATCAACTTATTCTTCTACACCCGACTAATCTACTCAACCGCCCTTACTACATTTCCAACCAACAACAACTCCAAAATTTATATCCAACAAACGCACACAAAAACTAACAATATACTATCACCACTAATAATTACCAGCACAATAATTCTCCCCCTGTCCCCATTACTCCTATAGACAGAAGTTTAGGATAACTAGTCCAAGAGCCTTCAAAGCCCTAAGCAAACACATAAAGTTTAACTTCTGATAAGGATTGCAAGAATATACCTTACATCTAATGAATGCAAATCAATCGCTTTAATTAAGCTAAATCCTCACCTAGATTGATAGGACTCAAACCTATAAATTCTTAGTTAACAGCTAAGCGCCCTAGACTGGCTTCAATCTACTTCTCCCGCCTATCAGAAAGGGGGCGGGAGAAGCCTTAGTAGAGAGAGTTCTCTACACCTTCGAATTTGCAATTCGATGTGATTATCACCTTAAGGCTTGGTAAAAAGAGGCATTACCTCTGTGCTTAGATTTACAGTCTAATGCTTTACTCAGCCATTTTACCTATGTTCATTAACCGTTGATTATTCTCTACCAACCACAAAGACATCGGAACCCTGTATTTACTATTTGGGGCCTGAGCAGGTATAGTGGGAACAGCCCTGAGCATCTTAATTCGAACAGAACTTGGACAACCAGGGGCCCTACTAGGTGATGATCAAATTTACAACGTAGTTGTCACAGCCCACGCATTCGTCATAATTTTTTTCATAGTCATGCCAATAATAATCGGCGGCTTCGGCAACTGATTAGTCCCACTTATAATTGGAGCCCCAGACATGGCATTCCCACGGATAAACAATATAAGTTTCTGACTCCTACCCCCATCCTTCCTTCTTCTGTTAGCCTCTTCAATAGTCGAAGCTGGAGCAGGAACAGGCTGAACTGTATACCCCCCATTAGCTGGCAACTTAGCACACGCAGGGGCATCAGTAGACCTAACCATTTTCTCTCTCCACCTAGCAGGAGTGTCTTCAATCCTAGGAGCAATTAACTTTATTACCACAATTATTAACATGAAGCCACCAGCTATAACACAATATCAAACCCCCCTATTCGTTTGATCCGTCCTAATCACCGCTGTTCTTCTACTTCTATCCCTACCAGTACTAGCCGCAGGCATCACAATACTTCTCACCGACCGCAATCTAAACACCACTTTCTTCGACCCAGCCGGAGGGGGGGACCCAATCCTTTATCAACACCTATTTTGATTTTTCGGCCACCCAGAAGTCTATATTCTTATTCTTCCCGGCTTCGGAATCATTTCCCACGTAGTCACTTATTACTCAGGTAAAAAAGAACCATTCGGCTACATGGGCATAGTATGAGCCATAATATCCATTGGTTTCCTAGGCTTTATTGTATGAGCCCACCATATATTCACAGTAGGCCTAGACGTGGACACACGAGCCTATTTTACATCAGCCACAATAATCATTGCTATTCCAACCGGAGTAAAAGTATTCAGCTGACTAGCAACCCTGCACGGAGGCAACATTAAGTGATCCCCAGCAATACTATGAGCCCTGGGGTTTATTTTCCTATTTACAGTAGGGGGACTCACAGGCATTGTACTCTCCAACTCCTCCCTAGACATTGTACTCCACGATACATACTACGTAGTTGCTCACTTCCACTACGTCCTATCTATAGGTGCTGTCTTTGCCATCATAGCCGGATTTGTCCACTGATTCCCACTATTCACAGGATATACACTAAACGACGTGTGGGCCAAAGCACACTTTGCCATTATATTTGTAGGAGTAAATATAACATTCTTCCCACAGCACTTCCTAGGCCTAGCCGGCATACCACGACGTTATTCTGACTACCCAGATGCCTACACTACGTGAAACACAATCTCATCTATAGGATCCTTTATCTCACTCACAGCAGTCCTAGTGATAATTTTCATGATTTGAGAAGCCTTTGCCTCCAAACGAGAAGTACTTCACGTAGAACATACTTCCACAAACCTAGAATGACTTCACGGCTGCCCACCTCCATACCACACATTTGAAGAGCCTACTTTTGTTAAAGTAAAATAAGAAAGGAAGGACTCGAACCCCCTAAAACTGGTTTCAAGCCAGCACCATAACCTCTATGTCTTTCTCAATGAGATATTAGTAAATAAATTACATAACTTTGTCAAAGTTAAATTATAGATTAAACCCTATATATCTTACATGGCTTACCCATTTCAACTAGGCTTACAAGATGCTTCCTCGCCCATCATAGAGGAGCTCACAAACTTCCATGACCACACACTTATAATTGTTTTCCTAATCAGCTCTCTAGTACTATACATCATTACACTCATACTAACAACTAAATTAACCCACACCAACACTATAGACGCTCAAGAAGTAGAAACCATCTGAACCATCTTGCCAGCCGCCATTCTTGTCTTAATTGCCCTACCATCTCTTCGAATCCTTTATATAATAGATGAGATTAATAACCCAGCCCTAACAGTAAAAGCTATGGGCCACCAATGATACTGAAGCTACGAATACACAGACTATGAAGACCTACGCTTCGACTCCTACATGGTCCCTACCTCTGATCTAAAACCTGGAGAACTACGACTCCTAGAAGTAGATAACCGAGTAGTCCTCCCTATAGAGCTGCCCATCCGAATACTAATTTCATCAGAGGACGTCCTCCACTCATGAGCTGTCCCCTCCCTAGGACTTAAAACAGATGCTATTCCTGGACGACTAAACCAAGCGACCATCTCATCCAACCGTCCTGGATTATTCTACGGACAATGCTCAGAAATCTGCGGGTCTAATCATAGCTTTATACCGATCGTACTTGAAATAGTCCCCCTAAAAATCTTCGAGGATTGATCTCTATCAATAATCTAACCACATTATGAAGCTTAGAGCGTTAACCTTTTAAGTTAAAATTAGAGATACAAAGTCTCCGTAATGGATGCCACAACTAGATACATCCACATGATTCACCACTGTGCTGGCCACCTCAATCACACTGTTCGTCCTCATACAACTTAAAATTTCACTCCACAATTTTCCACAGATACCAACAATCAAACTAACTCGATATACAAAAACAAACAACCCTTGAGAAATAAAATGAACGAAAATCTATTCACCTCTTTCATTACCCCAACAATAATAGGCCTCCCAATTGTTATTCTAATCATCATACTCCCGTCAATACTTATAACATCCTCTAAACGACTACTGCCCAACCGCCTGCATTCATTCCAACAATGGTTAATCAAACTTATCATTAAGCAAATAATGTTAATTCAGACACCAAAAGGACGCACATGAACACTTATGCTGGTATCATTAATTATATTCATCGGCTCAACAAATCTCCTAGGCCTGTTGCCCCACACATTTACACCAACAACACAACTATCAACAAACCTAAGCATAGCAATCCCACTATGAGCAGGAGCTGTCATCCTAGGCTTCCGCCACAAACTAAAGCCCTCATTAGCTCACTTCCTACCTCAAGGAACCCCTATCTATCTCATTCCCATACTTATTATCATCGAAACTATCAGCTTATTCATTCAACCCATGGCCCTAGCAATCCGTCTAACAGCCAACATTACAGCTGGCCACCTACTAATTCACCTAATCGGAGGAGCCACACTTATTCTCACAAGCATAAGCCCCCCAACAGCTACAATCACATTTATTATTCTAGCCCTCCTTACCGTTCTCGAGTTTGCTGTGGCCCTAATTCAAGCCTATGTCTTCACTCTGCTAGTTAGCCTTTATTTACATGATAATACCTAATGACCCACCAAACACACTCATTTCACATAGTTAACCCCAGCCCATGACCTCTAACCGGAGCCCTCTCCGCCCTTCTCCTTACTTCTGGTCTAGTAATATGATTCCATTTTAATTCCACAGTCCTACTTTCACTAGGCCTTCTAGCCAACTTGCTCACTATATATCAATGATGACGTGATGTTATCCGAGAAGGAACCTACCAAGGCCATCACACCCCAACCGTGCAAAAAGGCCTACGATACGGGATAATCCTATTTATTGTATCTGAGATTTTTTTCTTCGCAGGATTCTTCTGAGCATTTTATCACTCAAGTCTCGCTCCAACACACGATCTGGGGGGCTGCTGACCACCAACAGGAGTCACCCCACTTAACCCACTAGAAGTCCCCCTACTTAACACATCAGTTCTCCTGGCCTCAGGAGTATCCATCACCTGAGCCCATCACAGCCTAATAGAAGGAAAACGGAGCAACATGAACCAAGCCCTCTTCATTACAATCGCACTGGGAGTTTACTTCACCGCTTTACAAACCTCAGAGTATTTTGAAACCCCATTCTCTATCTCAGACGGAATTTATGGATCTACATTCTTTATAGCAACAGGCTTCCACGGCCTCCACGTAATCATTGGATCTACCTTCCTCATCGTATGCCTCCTCCGACAATTTAAGTATCACTTCACATCCAAACACCACTTTGGCTTCGAAGCAGCAGCATGATACTGACACTTCGTAGACGTAGTATGATTATTCCTCTATGTATCCATCTATTGATGAGGATCGTACTTCCTTAGTATAGCCAGTACGCCTGACTTCCAATCAGCAAGCTCTAGTAAACCCTAGAAGAAAGTAATAAACATAATATTTATTCTACTAATTAATACTATCCTATCCATCACCCTAGTCTCCGTGGCCTTCTGACTACCCCATCTAAACCTATATACAGAAAAAGCCCACCCATACGAATGCGGGTTTGACCCCATAAGCTCAGCCCGATTGCCTTTTTCTATAAAATTTTTTCTAGTGGCCATCACCTTCCTACTCTTTGACCTTGAAATTGCACTTCTTCTACCCCTACCATGAGCAATACAACTCCCTTACATAAGTATCCCAACCATAATCTCATTTATCCTAATTACTACACTGGCCCTAGGCCTTGCCTATGAATGAGCGCAAAAGGGCCTAGAATGAACAGAATAGCTGGTAATTAGTTTAACTAAAATTAATGATTTCGACTCATTAGATTATGACAAATATCATAATTACCAAAAATGACACCTGCAGTACTCAACATCACCCTGGCCTTTATCTTCTCATTTATCGGAACCCTAATATTCCGATCACACCTTATATCAACCCTCCTGTGCCTAGAAGGAATGATGCTATCCCTATTTATTCTAGCCACAATCACGCCCTTAACCACACACTCAATAATCATACTTCCGATTCCTATCGTAATCCTAGTATTCGCCGCCTGCGAAGCGGCAGTAGGCCTGGCTCTACTAGCAAAGATCTCCAACACCTATGGCTCTGACTTCGTACAAAACTTAAATTTACTACAATGCTAAAAATTATTATACCATCAATTATATTACTTCCCCTAACCTGGCTCTCCAGTAATAAAAGTATCTGAATTAATGTTACAACCCATAGTCTTCTAATTAACCTTGTCTCTATCAGCCTCCTATGCCAAAACAACGAATATAGCTTAAACTTCTCCACCCTATTTTATGCAGACCCACTATCTGCCCCACTCCTAACTCTCACAACCTGACTTCTTCCACTCATACTGCTAGCCAGCCAAAATCACATCAAAAAAGAATCTGAGAGTAATAAAAAACTCTACATCTCCTTACTAGTCTCCCTCCAAGTACTACTTATTTTAACATTCTCCGCAAATGAGCTAATTATATTTTACATCCTATTTGAAGCCACCCTCATCCCCACCCTTATTATCATTACACGGTGAGGAAACCAAACAGAGCGGCTAAATGCAGGAGTTTACTTTCTATTTTATACTCTAGTAGGGTCCATCCCCCTACTAGTCGCCCTAACCTACATTCAAACCCTAACAGGAACACTCAACTTCATGCTCATAACACTCAACTGCCCATCAATTAACTTAACATGGTCTAATAATATTCTATGGCTAGCCTGCATAATAGCCTTTATAGTCAAAATACCCCTATACGGCGTCCACCTATGGCTTCCCAAAGCTCATGTAGAAGCCCCCATTGCAGGCTCTATGATCCTAGCGGCAATCCTACTAAAACTGGGAGGATATGGCATAATACGGATCTCTATAATTCTTGATCCAATAACTAAATCCATAGCCTACCCGTTTATCCTCTTATCACTATGAGGAATAGTAATAACAAGCTCAATCTGCCTTCGACAAACAGACCTAAAATCACTCATCGCCTACTCCTCAGTAAGCCACATAGCCCTAGTAATTTCAGCCATCATAATTCAAACCCCATGAAGCTTTATAGGAGCCACAGCACTAATAATTGCCCACGGCCTCACGTCCTCCCTCCTATTCTGCTTAGCTAATACAAACTATGAACGAATCCACAGCCGAACAATAATCATAGCCCGAGGACTACAAATAGTGTTTCCCCTGATGGCCACCTGATGAATTATAGCAAGCCTAGCCAACCTTGCCCTCCCACCAACAATTAATCTAATTGGAGAACTGATAATTACAGTCTCGCTGTTCTCTTGATCTAGCCCATCAATTATTCTCTTAGGGGCTAACATTCTCATCACCTCCTTATACTCTATATACATAGTCATTACCACACAACGAGGTAAACTAACCAACCATATAAACAACCTCCAACCCTCACACACACGAGAACTAACACTAATAGCCCTTCACATTATTCCTCTAATCCTCCTCACAATCAACCCCAAACTAATTATAGGACCCACACTATGTTAATATAGTTTAAAAAAAATACCAGACTGTGAATCTGAAGATAGGATATAAAATTCCTTGTTTACCAAGAAAGCATACAAGAGCTGCTAACTCAAATCCCCGCATTTAAACATGCGGCTTTCTTACTTTTATAGGATAGAAGTAATCCGTTGGTCTTAGGAACCAAAAACTTGGTGCAACTCCAAATAAAAGTAATAAACACAGTCACATCCTCTACTCTTCTTATCCTCTTACTACTGCTACTCCCTATAACCACTTCACTCACCAGCACAATAAAACGTATCGACTTTCCTAATTACACAACCTCCTGCATTAAATATGCATTCTTCACCAGCCTAATTCCTCTGTCTTCCTTCTTCAACTCCAACACAGAGCTTATAGTAGTTAACTGACACTGGATTACCATTGGCTCCATCAAACTATCCCTAAGCTTAAAATTTGACTTCTTTTCAATTGTCTTCCTACCCGTAGCCCTATTCGTCACATGGTCAATTATAGAGTTTTCTATATGGTATATACACTCAGACCCCGACCTAAATCGATTTATCAAATATCTATTAATATTCCTAATTACCATAATCATTTTAACCTCCGCTAACAACCTGTTTCAACTTTTTATCGGCTGAGAAGGTGTTGGTATCATGTCGTTTCTACTAATCGGTTGATGGTACGGCCGGACAGAAGCAAATACAGCAGCCTTACAAGCCATCCTATATAACCGCATTGGCGACATTGGCTTCATTCTAGCAATGGCCTGATTCTGCATAAAAACCAACTCATGAGAACTACAACAAATTTTCAGCACAGAAAACTCGAACATCCTACCCCTTATAGGACTTCTCATCGCAGCCATAGGCAAATCAGCTCAATTCGGCCTACATCCATGACTTCCCTCAGCCATAGAAGGCCCAACACCCGTATCAGCCCTACTCCACTCCAGCACTATGGTTGTAGCAGGGGTGTTCCTATTAATCCGATTTCACCCGCTCATCTCTAACAATAACACCATCCTAACAGCCATATTATGCCTAGGTGCAGTCACCACCCTATTCACAGCAATCTGCGCACTCACCCAAAATGACATTAAAAAAATCGTAGCATTCTCTACCTCAAGCCAACTAGGCCTCATAATAGTCACACTAGGCATTAACCAGCCCCACCTAGCTTTCCTTCACATCTGCACGCACGCATTCTTTAAAGCCATATTATTTCTGTGCTCTGGGTCTATTATCCACAGTCTCAATGACGAACAAGACATTCGAAAAATAGGGGGTCTAGCAAAAACAATACCGTTTACAACCTCATGCCTAGTAATCGGCAGCCTAGCCTTAACAGGAGCCCCATTCCTAACAGGGTTTTACTCAAAAGACCTAATTATTGAAGCCGCCAACACCTGTTACACCAACGCCTGAGCCCTTTCAGTCACACTACTTGCCACCTCAATAACAGCTGCCTACAGTATACGAATTATTTATTTTGTCCTAATAACTAAACCTCGATTTCCCCCCCAAATCAACATTAAAGAAAACAACCCCATACTAATTAACCCAATCAAACGCCTAGCATTAGGAAGCATCCTAGCAGGATTCCTTATCTCTTATAATATTCCTCCAACTACTATTCAAGTGATAACCATGCCATGATACTTAAAAATTATAGCTCTTATAGTTACTATCATAGGATTTATTATCTCACTAGAACTTAACAATTTAACCAATAACCTCTTAATAACAAAACCCTCACCTTCCAACTCATTTTCAACCTCCCTAGGCTATTTCCCAACAACTATGCACCGACTGATTCCCCTAAAAACTCTTACCATAGCCTCCAAAACAGCCCTGACCCTCCTAGATGCAACCTGACTAGAAAAAGCTATCCCAAAAATCACCTCCACACTACATATACTCACCTCTACAACCCTAAGCAATCAAAAAGGAATGATTAAGCTTTACTTCCTATCATTCCTAATTACACTCATCTCCCTTCCAATCTTATTATACACCTAATTACCCCGAGTAATTTCAATAACAATAAATACACCCACAAATAAAGCTCAACCAGAGACAACCATAAGTCATACAGAGCAACTATACAAAGCAGCTACACCAACTCCCCCCTCACCCATTAATCCCAACCCATCACCATCATAAACTGCTCACCCACCCAAACTATTAAATTCTACCACCACCTCTAAGCCCTCATAATAATTCACTACAAACAACATCCCCACCCCCATAATAACGCTTATTACTAAGACCCCAAAAACCAATCAACTAGACACCCACGTCTCAGGGTACTCTTCCGCAGACATAGCAGTAGTGTAACCAAATACAACCAATATCCCCCCCAAATAGATTAAAAAGACTATTAGTCCTAAAAATGACCCACCAAACCCTAACACCGCTAAACAACCCGAACACCCGCTAACAACAAGACACAACCCGCCATAAATAGGCGAAGGCTTCAAAGAAACACCTAAGCAGCCTAAAGAAACCAACAAACTTAAAAAATAGATTAATTCTGTCATAATTTCTACATAGACTTCAACTATGACCAATGACATGAAAAATCATCGTTGTTATTCAACTATAGAAACACTTAATGACAATCATACGAAAAAAACACCCACTAATCAAACTAATCAACCACTCATTCATTGACCTCCCAACCCCATCAAACATTTCATCATGATGAAACTTTGGCTCCCTTCTTGGCCTATGCTTAGCTATTCAAATTCTCACAGGATTATTTCTAGCCATACACTACACATCAGACACATCAACAGCATTTTCATCAATCGCCCACATCTGCCGAGATGTAAACTACGGCTGACTAATCCGATACCTACATGCTAATGGAGCCTCCATATTTTTCATCTGCTTATTCCTCCACGTAGGACGAGGGGTCTACTATGGCTCCTACAACATAATTGAGACCTGAAACATAGGAATTATCCTGCTATTCGCCGTAATAGCCACAGCATTCATAGGCTATGTTCTCCCATGAGGGCAAATATCATTTTGAGGGGCCACAGTGATTACAAACCTACTATCAGCCATCCCCTATATCGGCACAACGCTAGTAGAATGGATCTGAGGCGGCTTTTCAGTAGATAAGGCCACTCTCACACGATTCTTCGCATTCCACTTTATCCTCCCATTCATCATTACCGCCCTTGTATTAGTCCACCTCCTATTCCTCCACGAAACGGGCTCTAACAACCCAACAGGCCTAAACTCAGATGCAGATAAAATTCCATTCCACCCTTACTACACAATTAAAGACTTCCTGGGCGCCCTACTACTACTAGCAGCTCTCATAATATTAGCTTTATTTTTCCCAGACATTCTCGGAGACCCAGATAACTACACCCCAGCAAACCCACTCAACACCCCACCACACATTAAGCCAGAATGGTATTTCCTATTCGCCTACGCCATTCTCCGCTCAATCCCTAACAAACTAGGCGGCGTCCTAGCCCTAATCCTATCAATCCTAATCCTAGCCCTAATACCACTCCTCCACACCTCTAAACAACGAGGGCTTACCTTTCGCCCAATCACCCAAACAATGTACTGAATCCTAGTAGCCGACCTCTTAATCCTCACATGAGTTGGAGGTCAACCAGTCGAATACCCATTTATCATAATTGGCCAAGTAGCCTCAATTGCTTACTTCGCCATCATCGTAATCCTAATACCAATCGCAGGCATAATCGAAAACGACATCTTAGATATAAACTAGCGTCCTGATAGTATAAACATTACACTGGTCTTGTAAGCCAGAAATGAAATAACAGTTTCTCAGGACATCAAGAAGGAAGGATCTACCCCCACCATCAACACCCAAAGCTGATATTCTACTTAAACTACTTCTTGTACATAAATCTATATAGTACATAATACATTTATGTATATCGTACATTAAACTATATTCCCCTAGCATATAAGCAAGTACTAACTATTAATTATATAAGACACTCATCTCTTCAATCAACATTACTCAACTACCAACATGTCTATTATACCCAACTACTTAATTAATGTTATAAAGACATATCTGCGTTATCTTACATACACCATTCTGTCATAAACTCTTCTCTTCCATACGACTATCCCTGTCCCCATTTAATCCCTTGATCTATCATCCTCCGTGAAACCAACAACCCGCCCACCCGTGCCCCTCTTCTCGCTCCGGGCCCATACAACTTGGGGGTGACTAATGTGAAACTTTACCAGGCATCTGGTTCTTACCTCAGGGCCATATATTGGTTCATCGTCCATACGTTCCCCTTAAATAAGACATCTCGATGGTACGGGTCTAATCAGCCCATGCCTAACATAACTGTGGTCTCGGGCAGTTGGTATTTTTTATTTTTCGGTATGGTATCACTCAGCATAGCCGTCAAGGCATGAAGGTCAACTTATAGTCTAGCTGGACTTCTCATTCAAGTATCATTTATCCCCATATTAACCGTTACAACATATTAACCAGTCGGGTACCTATTGATCTTCCTAGGGATGGTTCAGGCCATTAGAATAAGCAGTACTATATACATATCTCTTACTCCCCCCACTAACCATTGAGGACATACTCTTCATGTTTGTTGGACATAACACAACACAAATGAATATTCTTAATCAAACCCCCCCCCCCCCCCCGAAAAATGCCCATCCTTGTCAAACCCCAAAAGCAAGGGAGTCAAAATTCAGGTCCTTCGCCCATTCGAGTGTTCCCCATAAACATGACTTAAATTTCAGTATTCGCAAAAAAACCCAACAAAAATCTTAACCCTAAAAATCAACCCAAAACCTCTAATTTTTCCAAGTAGGATTTCAGTATTGACTTTTTCC